AAAAATTGGGAGTATTGATCCAATTCAAAAAACTTATGTTTTGTAATTTCATAATTCAATTTGTCAATTTAGAATTGATTCTTCTTGAATACAAATTACGATAATGTATATTATTCCTCGAATCGTTCGTTGAGAGGTAAAGGATTAAACCCTTTTAAGATAAGAAATAAAGTTTTTGATCGGAATATGAATCAAACGAGGGATCCCTTAACTAGTAAGGGATCCATAGAACGAATCGCACTTTTACCACTAAACTATACCCGCTCCAATGCGATTATTGTATATAAATGGACCTTTTGTCCAACAAGGGAATCAGTCGTAATCAAGAAATAGGATCATAAAAGAATCATGAAAATCATAGTGTTGACGTGTTTCGTAAGGGGATCTAATGAAATTAAGAAAAGAGGGCTCATTTCATTTTTTGATTGTGTTTTGCTAAAGGTGTTTTGACAGATACATCTCGACAAAACTACTTAAGTCATAACATAAAAATGCATTGTGCAAGAATCCCGAGGTCCATTCTTTTTTTTTTTTTTCAGATCAAATAAATCATTTTTATCCAGGATTCATGGGAACAAAAAAGGCCCGGCTAAGTACTGACCTGGCCGGGCTGAAAAACAAGTTATTTTTTTTTTTTTTTTTCTTTATTATATAATTTTATTATTTATTATATAATATTAAATATTATATAATATTAAATAATTAAATAATTTAATTTTCTAAATATATAAATATATAAAATAAAATATTATCAACAAATATTATCAAATATAATAAGTCAAAGAGAGATAAGATATAAAGAAGGGCTTTTTTCAAGCCCTACTTTTTGTTCTTTTTTGTTTGTGTAATATAACATAGTAATTATATAATTATATATATATATATATATTTTTTTAATTGGGGAGAGATGGCTGAGTGGACTAAAGCGTCGGATTGCTAATCCGTTGTACGAATTTTTCGTACCGAGGGTTCGAATCCCTCTCTTTCCGTTTCCGTCGATAATTTGGTATTTTATTTATCTTTTGGATTTATGGAGCCTCTTTTGTTTGTTTTGTTTTATTTTTTTATTTAATATTTATTTACGATTAATTTTTTTTTTATTTATTTTATTATTTAATAGTTAAAAATGTAAAATAGATAAAATCCTAAGAATATTTAAAAATCAAGCACAAGCAAGGAAAAAACACAGAAAACAAAAAAAAAATCTTATTTTTTATTCTTCACGTCCCGGATTACGTCCTGGATCATTAGATAGGAATCCGAAGATGAAAAGAGAAACAAAGAATATTACTACCGTGTAAACAAATAGTTTTAGAGTAAGCATTACACAATCTCCAAGATCATTAAAAAAAAAAGAAAGAGAATAGATTCTCCTATACTACACATTATGTTTCTTTTGATACTAAGAAATGAAGTGATTTCGAGAAATAGAAACAAATTTTCGGAAATTTATTTGTAATAAGAGTCGATTCCTATATTACCAAAAATATTTTTTCATATCCCTAATTAGATATTGGTGGGGCACTCATACTAGGATTTTTCAATGGAAAAAATGTAATAATGAGGAAATGAGATGGTCCAGATTTTTCTTGTCTATAAAAAAATTTCAATATTTGAATCGAGGATTCACACTGTAAGACTTATCTGATCTTATAAATTGTTAAAATGTTCGAATTTTTTTTTTCGAATAAATTGTGAATCTTTCTAGGACAGTATTCAAATTAAAGATCTCATCGAAAACTTACAGCAGCTTGCCAAACAAAAGCTAAGAGAAAAAAGAGTACAGGTATTACTGGCATAATATCTACAATTGGATTCAAAAAAGCGTAGGCTTCAGGTAATTTCGCGAAGAAAAAACTACTTGAATAAAGGGCAGAGTTAATACAAATACAGACCAAACTAAAGATATTAAGCATAACAAACATTTTGTTCTTTAAGATAATTGTATTTTTTCTTTTTGTGAGTTAAATTAATTCAAATTAAGTTAATATTATTATTAATATATTATGAATTTTATAATAAATTATTATAATAAATTAACTATTATTTATTATTATTTTTTTTTTATTTAATTATTTTATTAATTTCATGATTAATTTATTCTTTTTTGTTGTTATTTATTTCATTTATGATTTATACTATTTATAAATATCTATTAAATATTAATAATAAAAAAAAAAATAGAATTAATTACGAATAAAATGATGAATAAAATAAGTAAAAAAATGAATCAAATAAAAAAAGTAGACCCCCAAAATCCTTCTTTGATTTGAACTTATCCAATTCAAAATCTTTCCATTCTGAAATCAAAAATAGAAGAAATCATACTTTCATGCAATATCTTAATTGAATTATATGTAATGATCAATAATTTAAGTTTAATTCTATATCTACACATATCAAAATTCTAGCAACAATTTATTCTATAGATATTTAGATATTTGGACTGGAATTGACGAACAACCAATACCAATAATAGTGTTTATTAGTGTCGAATAGAAATGGGGCGTGGCCAAGCGGTAAGGCAACGGGTTTTGGTCCCGCTATTCGGAGGTTCGAATCCTTCCGTCCCAGAGCATATCCATTCATGATATATATCGTATCTGAATACAAATTGTATATCAGAATAAAGATTGCCCTTTTTTTAGAAACCTTCTGTTTAAGAGTATATAATATTGGGTAGAATGTGATTCTTCTTTTTTTTTTAATGATTCGTTTCTATTTCTAAATCGAGTCACTTTGAAGATGTAGATTCAAAAATAACTTTTTTGTATTTTTATTCGTGTTATTGTTGTTATTGGATATTAAAATAAAAGTGTATAATATATATTTTAATATATTATTATATAATTATTAAATAAATATATAATGTATATAATTATATTATATAATTTTAATAAAAAAGAAAACTATAAAAGTAGATAAATATATAAAAATGAAAATAGAAATAAATAGAAATATATATTATATATAATATAAATAATATAAAAATATATATCTATATATATTAATAATAATCAAAATATATTATAAGAATATATTAAATAAATTCAAAATTTCTGGATTTGAATTAGAATTCTATTTATTTTATTATTCTCTTATTCTTATTTTGTTTCTATTTTGTAAGAAAAATAGAAAATAAAAAAAAAATAGAATAGAAATTCTATTCCTACAATATCGAGTTAATTTGAATTTTTGTTGATACTTCTTTACTTTAGAGATTTTCCATTCATATAGAAGGAAAAAATATGGATTACTATGTATCGATTGAATCAATGACTATTCATGATTTCATAATTGAATCAATTACATACCGGCTCCAAACTAGAGGAATGTTATGGTAAAACTTCGTTTGAAACGATGTGGTAAAAAGCAACGTGCGACTTGAAAGACATGATTAGATTAGCTGTGGATTCTTACATCCACCATTTTTCTATTATATAGAAATGAGGGTGCTCTTAGCTCGACATCCTTTGTTCTGTTTCACTAGAACTCATTTTTTTTGGGAGGGGATAGGGGTTGATGATGGAAATAGTACATGATGGAGCTCGAGTTGATTCATTTCTTAGGGGCAAGTATCTAGGGTTAGTGAAAATTAATAAGTTAGAACAACTTCGTAAGTATATTTTCGATATAGAAATCGAAAGGATCCAATTCGAGCAAGTTTAAAAAAAAAAAAAGTAAAATTTGTTGGAATTGGTAAAACTATTTCGATCACAAGTGTATCCGCGGGAATCAACCATCTAGTTGTATGATTCTTTGATGGAAAGAAATAAGAAAAATGGGTATGTTGCTGCCATTTTTGAAACGATTAAAGATCCCCGAAGTAATGTCTAAACCCAATGATTCAAGGAAAAGCTAACGGATCCTGGAACAAGTAAATACCATTTTCAATTGTCTCAACAACTATATTAGAATGAAGACTCAAAATAGATTCTAAAGGAGACAGACAAGAAAGGGGGGTAGAGACCGCTCAATAGATGAAATAAAATACCTAAAGGTTTTGTTTTCCTTTGAGTTATTTGAGAGTTATCCAACTTGAGTTATGAGGTTGCGAATACGAGTGATTTTTTTTTTTTTCGGGAAAGAATAAGAAAAAAGTATTTAAATCATAGTCTAATTGATTTGATGATTTTATGGATCTATTTGACATCAGAATTCTATACACAGACATAATTTCTAATTTTCTCGAGCCGTACGAGGAGAAAACTTCTTATACGTTTCTAGGGGGGGTGTATTGTTCATCTATATCTATCCCAATGAGCCGTTTATCGAATCGTTGCAATTGATGGTCGATCCCGAAGAGAGGGAAGAGATCTTCGGAGAGTGGGTTTTTATGATCCGATAAAGAATCAAACCTATTTAAATATTCCTGTTATTCTATATTTCCTTGAAAAAGGCGCTCAACCTACAGGAACTGTTCAGGATATTTCAAAAAAGGCGGGTGTTTTTATGAAACTTTGTCCTAATCAACAAACGAAATTCAATTAATCAAATAAATAAAAAAAAAAAAAAAGAGGGTGTGGATGACTTGTATATAGATTTATATAACCCTTTTCTCTCTTATCCCCCCGCTCTCTTGCTCTATTCATACCTAATTTTTGATTTATTATTGCTGCCATAGAATGCTGTTTGCTATAACTACAAAAATCTATTTTTATTGATATAAATTAATAGAAAATAAAAAATGTATAGAAAAAAGAGTAAATGAATAAATGAAGTAATAAATGAAGTAATTGGGTCTATAAATACATTACCCTCACTGAGGTGGTTTTTGTTGGAATTCTCTGAAGAAATAAAAAAAAAAAGGGGGGTTAGGTTAAGCTTTCTTACTCTATTTATATTATATTGATTGAATTATTATATTTATTGATTGAATAAACCCGATCGCTACTTCTTTCCTTAATTTTCGCATACGCCTTTTTTGTATCTATGTCGATTATTTATGTAGTGTTAATACAACATAATTGCTTGATTTTTTTATTTACTTTATTTTATTATTCTTTTTTTATTAGTATTTATTATTTACAAACTTTGTTATTATTAATTTGAATGAAATTCAATTGGATTGCAATTGGTATTTATTAAAATGGATTGCAATTGGTATTTATTAAATTGTTATTTAATATTGAAGTTTATAATTCGTTTGTTTTCTGCATTGTATTCTTTTTTCAACATTAATATTGACAACAGTGTATCAAAGAAATATAATCCGATCGTGAATAAATGGATCTATTTATTCACGTTCCATAGGATTTTGTTTTTTTGTTTTTTACTTCATCAAATGGATGGGTTCGTTGGATTTTCTGTGATATAAACAAGAAAAGAAGTTTTTTTTTTTATTTTGAAATTAAAGTAACTATAATAATAAATAAGATTAAAATAATGTATAACATAGGAGACAAAGAGGTGGTCTATAAATTTTTTATTTTCTTTTTTTATCTGAGAAAATCTCGTATATTTTCATCTGATCTGTTCATTTTTATGTAATGGAATTTTTTTTTTATTATACAATTAAATCTTTTTATTTATTTTGATTGCGATTGTATCTACACATCCTATTTTATTAGTTTATTTTATTAGGGTTGCTAACTCAATGGTAGAGTACTCGGCTTTTAAGTGCGACTCACTTTTTTACACATTTCTATGAAGCAATGGATTCGTCCATACCATCGGTAGAGTTTGTAAGACCACGACTGATCCAGAAAGGAATGAATGGAAAAAGCAGCATGTCGTATCAATGGAGAATTCTAAGAATATTTCATTGTTATTGAATCGGGCCCCAATCCTTGTTTGAATTCTTGGCTCGGAACAAAAAAAATTCACAGTTGGGTTGAATTAATAAATGGATAGAGTTTGGCGGCTCCAATTATAGGGAAACAAAAAGCAACGAGCTTTCATTTTTAATTTGAATGATTACCCCATCTAATTATACGTTAAAAATATATTAGTGCTTAATGCGGGAAAAGCTTTTCCCATGAATGGATTTTTTATTTTTGTTATGAGTCCTAACTATTAGCTATTCTCCATTATATTATGGGGTAGCAATAAATGTGTAGAAGAAAGAGTATATTGATAAAGATATTTTTTTTTTTTTTCCAAAATCAAAAGAGCGATTGGGTTGAGAAAATAAAGGATTTCTACCTATCTTGTTATCCTAGAACGAACATAAAACAATTAGATGGAAAAAGCGAGTAGAGAGAGTCCGTTGATGAGTCTTACTTGTTTTCTAGGTATCTATTCCATTTTTCTTAGAATAGAATAACCTGTTTTGACTGTATCGCACTATGTATCATTTGATAACCCAATAAATCCTCGATCCTTGGCCCAAATCGAATTGAAAAAATGAAGGAATTTCAAGTATATTTAGAACTAGATAGATCTGGTCAACATGACTTCCTATACTCACTTATTTTTCGGGAGTATATTTATGCACTTGCTTATGATCATGGTTTAAATAGCTCACTTTTGGTGGAAAATCTAGGTTATGACAATAAATCTAGTTTACTAATTGTAAAACGTTTAATTACTCGAATGTATCAACAGAATCATTTGATTCTTTCTGCTAATGATTCGAACAAAAATCAATTTTGGGGGTACAACAAGAATTTGTATTCTCAAATAATATCAGAGGGGTTTGCCGTCAGTGTGGAAATTCCATTTTCCCTACAATTAATCTCTTCCTTAGAGGAGTCAGAAATCGTAAAATCTTATAATTTACAATCAATTCATTCAATATTTCCTTTTTTTGAGGATAAATTTCCATATTTAAATTATGTGTCAGATGTACGAATACCCTACCCTATCCATCTGGAAATCTTGGTTCAAACCCTTCGATACTGGGTGAAAGATGCCTCTTCTTTTCATTTATTAAGGCTCTTTCTTTATGAGTATTGTAATTGGAATAGTCTTATTACTCCAAAAAAATGGATTTCTACTTTTTCAAAAAGTAATCCAAGATTATTCTTGTTCCTATATAATTTTTATGTATGTGAATACGAATCTATCTTTATTTTTCTCCGTAACAAATCTTCTTATTTACGATTAACATCTTCTGGAGTCCTTTTTGAGCGAATCTATTTCTATGCAAAAATAGAACATCTTGTCGAAGTCTTTGATAAGGATTTTCCGTCCACCCTATGGTTCTTCAAGGACCCTTTCATTCATTATGTTAGATATCAAGGAAAATCCATTCTGTCTTCAAAGAATACGCCATTTTTGATGAATAAATGGAAATACTATCTTATCCATTTATGGCAATGTCATTTTTATGTTTGGTCTCAACCAGGAAAGATCCATATAAACCAATTATCCGAGCATTCATTTGACTTTTTGGGCTATTTTTCAAATGTGCGGCTAAATCCTTCAGTGGTACGGAGTCAAATGCTGGAAAATTCATTTATAATCGAAAATGATATGAAAAAGCTTGATACAATAATTCCAATTATTCCTCTAATTAGATCATTGGCTAAAGCGAAATTTTGTAATGTATTAGGGCAT